CTAAAGGTATTTATCCAGCAGTGGATCCGTTAGATTCAACGTCAACTATGTTACAACCTCGAATCGTTGGTGAGGAACATTATGAAACTGCGCAAAGAGTTAAGCAAACTTCACAACGTTACAAAGAACTTCAGGACATTATAGCTATCCTTGGGTTGGACGAATTATCCGAAGAAGATCGTTTAACTGTAGCAAGAGCACGAAAAATTGAGCGTTTCTTATCACAACCCTTCTTCGTGGCAGAAGTATTTACTGGTTCCCCAGGGAAATATGTTGGTCTTGCAGAAACAATTAGGGGGTTTCAATTGATCCTTTCCGGAGAATTAGACGGTCTTCCCGAGCAGGCCTTTTATTTGGTGGGTAACATCGATGAAGCTACCGCGAAAGCTATGAACTTAGAAGTGGAGAGCAAATTGAAGAAATGACCTTAAATCTTTGTGTACTGACTCCTAATCGAATTATTTGGGATTCAGAAGTGAAAGAAATCATTTTATCTACTAATAGTGGCCAAATTGGCGTATTACCAAACCACGCCCCTATTGCCACGGCTGTAGATATAGGTCTTTTGAGAATACGCCTCAACGACCAATGGTTAACGGTGGCTCTGATGGGTGGTTTCGCTAGAATAGGTAATAATGATATCACCATTTTAGGAAATGATGCGGAGATGAGTACTTACATTGATCCGCAAGAAGCTCAGCAAGCTCTTGAAATAGCTGAAGCTAACTTGAGTAGAGCTGAGGGTAAGAGACAAGCAATTGAAGCGAATCTAGCTCTCAGACGAGCTAGGACACGAGTAGAGGCTGTAAATGCTATTTCCTCCTAGTCAAGTCAATACATCAAAATAATCAAAAGAAGTTCTTTAGAACTGTATTATTATACACCACATTTTTATTCTGCCAATTGAACACAATCAAGTCTAATCTGATATAACGAAAAAAAAAAGAAAATGGGTAGAAAGACTTATTAGATATCACTCAATTGACTTCGGTATCTAATAAGTTCTACCTACTATTGGATTTGAACCAATGACTCCCGCCGTATGAAAGCAATACTCTAACCACTGAGTTAAGTAGGTTATTTATAACCAAAAAAAGGACCCATCACTTATAGGATTATAAGTGGAATATTATTTCTAAGCAATACCAATCTGTTAACAGTAGACGGATCAGAGAGTTATCATGTGGAATTATTATGGAATATCCATCTTGACAAGAAATTATCCATATGTTAATATATCTATGACAAGGGCTATAGCTCAGTTAGGTAGAGCACCTCGTTTACACGTGCGCCAATGCTTTTCAAGGGAGCCCATTATGCAATGCAATAAACATAATTGATCTTATTGACAAATCGATGTCTTACTCCATAGATTCGAGGGAACAAGAGAACAATAGCCTGACAAATATTGGGTGCGGTCCGATTCAGGTGCGAATTCAGGTGCCAAATCAAATAGAACCCGCCATTGATTTGATAGTTGATAAGGTAAATACCCAGTCCATTCAATGCTAGGCATAATGAGTATAAGGGCCTCAAAATAACCTTTTTTCGTCCTATGAACTTTAAGGTGTATGAAGTCTCATATTCGACTCTTGCAGCGTAGCGATAGAGACTCCATCTAACTTAGTTAGATCTAGGCCGAAGGCAGACCTAAGTCAAGGTAACCCTTCTTTGAAACACTTTGGTATTGCTCCTAGATCAGAATACAAATGATGAATCAGAGCACATGGAGCCATCTCATTATTTTCCTGTAAAGAAAAATATGGTGGACTAACTGATCTTTACATCAGTTTATGAAAGAGCCCAATGCAACAAAATGCATGTTGGGTCTTTGAAACAGTTCGAATCATTTCGATAATAATCAGTTTGATCTGTTTTACCGAGAAGGTCTACGGTTCGAGTCCGTATAGCCCTAATACATTCTATTTTTGTTTAGTATAGTTTTCATTTCCTCATTAGTACTTGTTTATAGACTGGCCGGTTGGTTGGTCCAAAAGTATTACCACATGTTCATGTAAATACATAGGAACAGGAAAATAAAAACAATAAATAAAAAACAATAATTCATTCCAATAGATCTAATCAGTATTTGTAAAATCTCGGATAAAATACTAATCTTCCTTCATTAATCTTCGTGGATGGATTACATATGACCTTTTTCCTCTTTTCCTGTCCATGATTAAAGAGTTAGTGATACATTTTTGCGCTGGTATATCGAATCCGGTCAATTTATGAAGTGAGAATCATGACATGATTCTGTCTAAAAACTTCAACAGTCACATAGATCTAGGACCTATTCTTTTCTTGTATTTGTTTTGTGGAGTCGCCTGACTAATCGCTTTTTGGCAGAACAACAACCCCAATTGATTGATTCAGAGATAATACAGAGATAATGAATTGGTCCTAAATGTATCAATTTCCTTCTTCTATATTCTATGAGTTGAGTTGGTTTTGGGATTTGGTCTGTCAAATCATTCGATAATGTCTAATTCTTTCTATT